AGTCAATTCAAGTCAGCGTTGTCAATTTATCCAGAACTTCTCTCTTTTCCTCGGTGAAACAAGAATCCGTTTTGCTCAAATCAAAGCACTTAGTTTAGCCTTTGTTTCCTCTGTGCCCTGTCTTCTTTAAAGATTCATCCAATGGAATCCCGACTCCCTTTCTTTTTGATTTCCAATTTCCATTCTATTTATAATTAGAACCTAATTAAGATAGGATGACTAATGTATGCAGCCTAATGAGGAGTAATACTATAAAAATAAAGAACTCTATTTCAGAACTATGAGACAGAATATTCTGTTTTCTTATTTACTCTTTCTTTATTTTTGGATTTTATTTCAATTTTTCTATTTTATAGAAAGTAGATCGATTTAGATAATGTATATATAAGCAAAGTAATATACTTCAAACAAAGTAGGAATTCGCAAGATGGAGAAAATCATTGCAGTTATTATAGGGAAGTCTAGGGACTTAGAGCATATCCTATTTGAAGGAGGATGGAATTCAAATCAGGTAAGGGATCCTTCCTTCTATTGATTTGATAGAAATTCGTTTTTCTTTTCCTGTCTCTAAGATTTTCGATGAATGAGCCTGTGGTAATGCTTTTATCTCTATTCTATGGCGCAAGCGACCGTCCAGTCTATAAACAAGTACTAATGAGGAAATGAAAACTATACTAAAGGAAACATAGGATCTCTATCCTAAAATCTAAAAAAAGGACATATTAGGGCTATACGGATTCGAACCGTAGACCTTCTCGGTAAAACAGATCAAACGGATTATTATCGAAATGATTCGAACTGTTTCAAAGACCCAACATGCATTTTTTTGCATTGGGCTCTTTCATCAACTGATGTAAAGATCAGTTAGTCCACCATAGTTTTTCTTTACGGAAAGATAATGAGATGGCTCCCTGTGCTCTGATTGATTATTTGTATTATGATCTATCTAGGAGCAATACCAAAGTGTTTCAAAGGAGGATTACCTTGACTTAGGTCTGCCTCCGGCCTAAATTAAATCAACCTAAGTGAAATGGAGTCTCTATCGTTCCGCTGCAAGAGTTGACTATGAGACTTCATACACCTTAAAGTTCATAGAACGAAAAGAAGTTTTTTGGAGGCCCTTATCCTCATTACGCCTAGCATTTAGTGGGCTGGATATTTACCTTATCAACTAGCAAATCAATAAGGGTTCTATTTGATTAGGCACCTGAATTGGCACCTGAATCGGACTGAACCGACTGTTTGTCAGGCTACTGTTCTCCTATTCTCTCGAATCTATGAAGTAAGACATTGATTTTGCAATAAGATCAATTATGTTCATTGCATAATAAGCTCCCTTGAAAAGCATTGGCGCACGTGTAAGCGAGTTGCTCTACCGAACTGAGCTATAGCCCTTGTCAGAGATATCTTAACATATAGATAATTTCTTGTCAAGATGAATATTCTCTAATGCCAGAGGATATCCCTTTGATCTGTTTACTATATAACATACCAATAACGGAGCAGTATTGCTTATAAAAAGGATTCGATCTATAATCGATCGAAGTAATGGGTCTTCCTTTGTGGTGATAAATTGCCTACTTAACTCAGTGGTTAGAGTATTGCTTTCATACGGCGGGAGTCATTGGTTCAAATCCAATAGTAGGTAGGTAGGTAGAAAAATTACTAGATAGCATTGGACTTACTTCGCTTCGCTATCTAATAACTTTTTCTACCCCTCTTCCCTTTTTCTTTGTATCAACTAAACCATTGGATTGTATTCAATTGGATGGGGGAATCCAATTGATAGCCTCGACTCGTATCCTAGCTCGTCTGAGAGCTAGCTTCGCTTCAACCAACTCTTTCGTACCCTCAGCTCTACTCAAGTTAGCTTCGGCTATTTCAAGTGCCTGTTGAGCTTCTTCCGGATCAATGTCACTACCCAGTTCCGCATCATTTCCTAAAATGATGATCTCATTATTAACTATTCTCGCAAAACCGCTCCACAGAACCGCCGTTAACCATTGGTCGTTGAGGAGGCGTATTCTCAAAGGACCCATATCTACAGCTGTGTTAATGGGGGCGTGGTTTGGTAATACGCCAATTTGGCCACTATTAGTAGATAAAATGATTTCTTTCACTTCACAATCCCAAATAATTCGCTTAGGAGTTAGTACATAAAGATTTAATTTCATTTCTTCAATTTGTTCTCCTCTTCTAAGTTTATAGCTTTCGTGCTAGCTTCATCGATGTTACCCACCAAATAAAAAGCTTGTTCGGGTAGGCCGTCTAATTCTCCGGAAAGGATTAGTTGAAATCCCCTAATTGTTTCTGCAAGACCAACATACTTTCCTGCAGAACCGGTAAAAACTTCTGCCACAAAGAACGGTTGTGATAAGAAACGTTCAATTTTTCGTGCTCTTGCTACAGTTAAACGATCCTCCTCTGATAATTCATCCAACCCAAGAATTGCGATAATGTCCTGAAGTTCTTTGTAACGTTGTAAAGTTTCCTTAACTCTTTGCGCAGTTTCATAATGTTCGTTGCCAACGATCCGAGGCTGTAACATAGTTGAGGTTGAATCTAAAGGATCTACTGCTGGATAAATACCCTTGGAAGCTAATCCTCTGGAAAGTACGGTAGTAGCATCCAAATGTGCAAATGTTGTGGCAGGAGCAGGGTCGGTCAAATCGTCCGCAGGTACATAAACTGCTTGGATCGAAGTTATGGATCCCTTTTTTGTAGAAGCAATTCTTTCTTGCAAAGAACCCATTTCTGTACTAAGAGTAGGTTGATAACCCACTGCGGAGGGCATTCTCCCTAATAAGGCGGATACCTCCGATCCTGCTTGAACAAAACGAAAGATATTATCGATGAATAGAAGCACGTCTTGCTTATTAACATCTCGGAAATATTCTGCCATAGTTAGGGCAGTTAAACCAACTCTCATACGAGCTCCCGGCGGTTCATTCATTTGACCATAGACTAGAGCTACCTTTGATTCCTCCAAATTTTTTTCATTAATTACTCCGGATTCCTTCATTTCCATATAAAGATCATTTCCTTCACGAGTCCGTTCCCCTACTCCGCCAAATACGGATACGCCTCCATGAGCTTTAGCAATGTTGTTGATTAATTCCATGATGAGTACTGTTTTACCTACTCCAGCCCCCCCAAATAGTCCTATTTTTCCTCCACGTCGATAAGGAGCTAAAAGATCGACCACCTTAATACCTGTTTCAAAGATGGATAATTTCGTATCTAGCTCGATAAAGGCAGGCGCAGATCTATGAATAGGGAATGTTGCATTAATATCTACAGGACCCAAATTGTCAATAGGTTCCCCAAGAACGTTGAAAATTCGTCCGAGAGTAGCTCCACCGACTGGAACACTGAGAGGAGCTCCCGTGTCAATCACTTCCAATCCTCTCATCAACCCGTCTGTAGCACTCATAGCTACAGCTCTAACTCGATTATTTCCTAATAATTGTTGTACCTCACAAGTCACATTAATTTGCTTACCGGCAGTGTCTCTACTCTTGACTACCAAAGCGTTATAAATATAAGGTAACTTGCCCGGGGGAAAAGTGATATCCAGCACGGGTCCAATAATTTGATCGATACGCCCTATGCTTTTTTCTTCAATTGTGGAAACCCCGGGACGAGAAGTAGTAGGATTGGTTCTCATAATTATCACATAATTTTCAAAAAAAAAAGGAATTTGTCGAATTTTTTCTTGTTGAATAATGCCAAATCAAATCCAAAAAAATAGCCAAAAATCCAAAAGTCAAAAGGAAATGAATTAGTTAATTCAATAAGAGAGAAAGGGGGACGAGGACTTGATTTCGTTGCCCAAGCGAATCCCATTCAATCGTTTACTCATGGAATGAGTCCGTTGGAAAGTTCAATCAATCTTTTTTTTCATATACATTTCGCCTTTTGTGGAGGATCTGTCCCTACTCTACTTTCCTATCTAGGACTTCGATATACAAAATATATACTACTGTGAAGCATAGATTGCTGTCAACAGAGAATTTTCTTAGTATTTAGGTATTTACATTCAAAATAAGAAAGGGGCCTATTAAGAACTTGTAAAATAAGGATTAGGGATTGATTTGGGTTGCGCTATATCTATCAAAGAGTATACAATAATGATGGATTTGGTGAATCAAATCCATGGTTTAATAACGAACCATGTTAACTTACCATAACAACAACTCAATTCCTATCGAATTCCTATAGTAGAATTCCTATAGGATAGAACATACACAGGGTGTACGCATTATATATGAATGAAACATATTCATTAACTTAAGCATGCCCTCCATTTTCTTTAATGAGTTGATATTAATTGAATACCCTTTTTGTTTTAAAAGATTTTTGCAAAGGTTTCATTTACGCCTAATCCATATCGAGTAGACCCTGTCGTTGTGAGAATTCTTAATTCATGAGTTGTAGGGAGGGACTTATGTCACCACAAACAGAAACTAAAGCAAGTGTTGGATTTAAAGCTGGTGTTAAGGATTATAAATTGACTTATTACACCCCGGAGTATGAAACCAAGGATACTGATATCTTGGCAGCATTCCGAGTAACTCCTCAGCCCGGGGTTCCGCCCGAAGAAGCAGGGGCTGCAGTAGCTGCCGAATCTTCTACTGGTACATGGACAACTGTTTGGACTGATGGACTTACCAGTCTTGATCGTTACAAAGGGCGATGCTATCACATCGAGCCCGTTGTTGGGGAGGAAAATCAATTTATCGCTTATGTAGCTTATCCATTAGACCTATTTGAAGAGGGTTCTGTTACTAACATGTTTACTTCCATTGTGGGTAACGTATTTGGTTTCAAAGCCCTACGCGCTCTACGTCTGGAGGATCTGCGAATTCCCCCTACTTATTCAAAAACTTTCCAAGGTCCGCCTCATGGTATCCAAGTTGAAAGGGATAAGTTGAACAAGTACGGCCGTCCTTTTTTGGGATGTACTATTAAACCAAAATTGGGATTATCCGCAAAAAATTACGGTAGAGCGTGTTATGAGTGTCTACGCGGTGGACTTGATTTTACCAAAGATGATGAAAACGTAAACTCACAACCATTTATGCGCTGGAGGGACCGTTTTGTCTTTTGTGCCGAAGCAATTTATAAATCACAGGCCGAAACCGGTGAAATCAAGGGGCATTACTTGAATGCGACTGCAGGTACATGCGAAGAAATGATGAAGAGAGCTATATTTGCGAGGGAATTAGGGGTTCCTATTGTAATGCATGACTACTTAACTGGGGGATTCACCGCAAATACTACTTTGGCTCATTATTGCCGCGACAATGGCCTACTTCTTCACATTCACCGGGCAATGCATGCAGTTATTGATAGACAGAAAAATCATGGTATGCATTTTCGTGTATTAGCTAAAGCATTGCGTATGTCTGGGGGAGATCATGTCCACGCCGGTACAGTAGTAGGTAAGTTAGAAGGGGAACGCGAAATGACTTTAGGTTTTGTTGATTTATTGCGCGATGATTTTATTGAAAAAGATCGTGCTCGCGGTATCTTTTTCACTCAGGACTGGGTATCTATGCCAGGTGTTATACCGGTGGCTTCAGGGGGTATTCATGTTTGGCATATGCCAGCTCTGACCGAAATCTTTGGAGATGATTCCGTATTACAATTTGGTGGAGGAACTTTAGGACATCCTTGGGGAAATGCACCTGGTGCAGTAGCTAATCGGGTGGCTTTAGAAGCTTGTGTACAAGCTCGTAACGAAGGGCGCGATCTTGCTCGTGAAGGTAATGAAATTATCCGAGCAGCTTGCAAATGGAGTCCTGAACTAGCCGCAGCTTGTGAAATATGGAAGGCGATCAAATTTGAGTTCGAGCCGGTAGATACTATAGATAAGTAGATAAAACTAGATATAAAGAAGGTCTAAATAAAAAAGAAGCGAAATAGAAAGAGAAAAAAGCAGTTACGAAATGCAGTAATTCTTCTTTATTCTTCTAATTGATTGCAATTAAACTCGGCTCAATCTTTTTTTTAAGATTGAGCCGAATAAAAATAGATCTTGATACGATCATGAGACTTGACAAATCGAGATTCCTCTATTCTATATATTTAGAATATATAAAGGTATAATACAATAAATAAATACAAATATAGTATTATCATATGATAATGGAATCAAATACGCAGTATTTACAGAAAAAGTCTTTATTTATTGGGAAAGAATCAATGAAAAAAGATTAGGAATCGCAATGCTACTATACGCGTCCGGAGGAGTATTCGGAATAATATTCTTCTATAATCCATTCTTGTGTCTTGCGCGGGGTCTTACTAACAGGACTTCGCTGCACGGGACGGGTTTTCGTCGAAAAGCTAACTCCACCCGGCATTTTCATACCCTTTGGGTGGTATATCGCCTTAAAAAGTCTAAGGGGGTAGTATGAGATCTGTAGTAGGTAAGAGAATTTGCCCTTTGATTTTGATTGAGTATGCTATTTTTCCGCCTTTACCGCGCATTATTGTATGAGCTTCTAGAGGATAGAGGAGCACGTATGCAGGAAGGAAATTACAGCTTAATAAAAAAGTCTAAAAAAGCTTCAACTTTACGGCACTATCAATCAACTAAAAAGCCCTATGTATGAATCCTTACAACCGGTGGGATAGGATAAGAGCGAGTTTCGGTATACTGGGGTTGGGGGATATCCTTATTTCAAAACCTGACGCGCATCTTGCGTTTGTGGGGGTCCGAGAGTGGTTGAAGAAGTATTGCATGTGGAAGTAGGTAGACGAAACTGATTTAGGATTCGAAATGGGCGCATTCGACTAAAAGTCGTACTGAGACCTTTTTTAAAGGGTATTCTGAAAGAGGTATTTCATTTTCACAATCGCTTTCTTTTGAATCCAATTTCAAGTTCGATTAGAAGGATAGAAAGGCCATGAGGACGGGAAAAGAAAAATCAAATCTTTTTTGAATCTCCTTTTTTGCAATTTTCTTATTATCCATTCCATTCATTTTTTTTTATAGAATACTAAAGTATTCTATAGTATTCTATAAAAAATCTTTATTTTGCAAACTAAAAAATACAATAGTCAATATTCCTTATAATAGATATACTTAATTATATTATAAGAATCCTAAGATATTTTTCGAATAGATAGAAATAGTAAATTTGAATTGAGACACCTATTCTATGACGGATTTTAACTTACCTTCTATTTTCGTGCCTTTAGTAGGCTTAGTATTTCCGGCAATTGCAATGGCTTCTTTATTTCTTTATGTGCAGAAAAATAAGATTGTCTAGAACCGATGGGGCCGAATTTTCTCAATGTATTTCCACGCAGGATCATAATACAGATATTTTTTAGTGTAAGTAATATAATATGGTAGGGTATGTGGCTCTTTCTACACACAAATGAAAAACGGCTATGGATGCGGATATAGGCTACGAGCATAAATGCATGCATATGCGGAGCCGGGTATAGCAAGTTTTATTTTAAGTAGATCAACAGATATTTTTTGAATAGAAAGTCAATGTATCTAACCAATTATTTCACAGGAGTACTAGTTACTGAAGGCGATTTCAGAATCAAAAAAAGTAAAGTCAAAATCATTTAGCTTATTCTCTCAATTTCAATCGACCGCTGCTGGATTTAGTATATCTAATATGAATTGGCGATCAGAACACATATGGATAGAACTTCTAAAAGGTTCTCGAAAAAGAGGTAATTTTTTCTGGGCCTGTATTCTTTTTCTAGGTTCACTAGGATTTTTATCGGTTGGGGCTTCCAGTTATCTTGGTAAGAATATGATATCTGTACTTCCATCTCAACAAATTCTTTTTTTTCCACAGGGGGTCGTGATGTCTTTCTACGGAATCGCGGGCCTATTCATTAGCTCCTACTTGTGGTGCACTATTTTGTGGAATGTAGGCAGTGGTTATGACCGATTCGATAGAAAAGAGGGAATAGTGTGCATTTTTCGTTGGGGATTCCCTGGAATAAAACGTCGCGTCTTCCTTCGATTCCTTATGCGGGATATCCAATCAATTAGAATTCAGGTTAAAGAGGGTCTTTATCCTCGTCGTATCCTTTATATGGAAATCCGGGGCCAGGGGGTCATTCCCTTGACTCGTACTGATGAGAAGTTTTTTACTCCACGAGAAATTGAACAAAAAGCTGCCGAATTGGCCTATTTCTTGCGCGTACCAATTGAAGTATTTTGAATACCGATTTCATTTTTTTGAATTTTTGAAATGAATTGAATGAATTGGATTCGTTATTGTAAGGAGATTTTTGAGTATTTATCTAAAGAAAGGAACAAACGAGGATAAGAGAAAATTGCTTCTAATTTGTTTTGTCCAAGTGAGATATATGGCATAATATTCTTCCATTTTCATCTGAAAGGGCTTTTTTTTTTATTCTATTTCTCTATTCCACTCCATCTAGATCTAAGAAAGAACCCAATGCAATGAAATTCCACTAGTATACAAAAAAGAGGAATAGATACAAGGTCTCAAACCTTGTTATAGAATTTTTGCTTCAAATAAAAAGAAATATCATATAGAGTCAGCGAATGAAATAGAGTCAGCGAATGAAGCAGATTCATTAACAACTCAATTTACAGATCAAAAATGAAAAAAAAGAAAGCATTGCCTTCTTTCCTATATCTTGTATTTATCGTACTTTTGCCCTGGGGAGTCTCTTTCTCTTTTAACAAATGTCTGGAACTTTGGATTAAGAATTGGTGGAATACCAGGCAATCTGAAACTCTCTTAACTGATATTCAAGAGAAAAAGGTTCTAGAAAGATTCATAGAATTAGAAGAACTTTTTCTCTTGGACGAAATGATAAAAGAGAAACCGAAGACACATGTACAAAAACCTCCTATAGGAATACACAAGGAAATAATACAATTGGTCAAAATAGATAATGAGGATCATCTCCATATCATTTTGCATTTCTCGACAAATATAATCTGTTTGGCTATTCTAAGTGGTTCTTTTTTTCTGGGTAAAGAGGAACTTGTCATTTTGAATTCTTGGGTTCAGGAATTCTTCTATAACTTAAATGACTCAATAAAAGCTTTTTTGATTCTTTTAGTTACTGATTTTTTTGTTGGATTTCACTCCACCCGCGGTTGGGAACTACTAATTCGTTGGGTCTACAACGATCTTGGATGGGCTCCTAATGAGCTAATTTTCACTATTTTTGTTTGTAGTTTTCCAGTGATTCTAGATACATGTTTTAAATTTTGGATCTTTTTTTCTTTAAACCGTCTATCTCCTTCGCTTGTAGTCATTTATCATTCAATTAGTGAAGCATAAACTCATTCGATTTCCTGATATTAATCAAATTAGCATCTTTCTTCCTTTAGAAAGAAAGCCCTTTTCCATTTTAGCAAAATTCTTTCTATTTCTACCTGCTCAAGGTATTCATCATTCCAGTACAACTGTTGCAGTAGAATGACAACAGACTCGTGTATAGGGAACTAGATTAGCTTAGCTACCTATCTAATTTATTGTAGAAATTCTGGGATCTGCGATTGGATATGGAAAATAGAAATACTTTTTCTTGGGTAAAGGAACAGATGATTCGATCGATTTCTGTATCGATCATGATATACGTAATAACTCGGACATCTATTTCAAATGCATATCCCATTTTTGCGCAGCAGGGTTATGAAAACCCACGAGAAGCAACCGGACGAATTGTATGTGCCAATTGCCATTTAGCTAATAAGCCCGTGGATATTGAAGTTCCCCAAACTGTGCTTCCCGATACTGTATTTGAAGCAGTTCTTCGAATTCCTTATGATATGCAACTGAAACAAGTTCTTGGTAATGGGAAAAAGGGAGGGTTAAATGTGGGTGCTGTTCTTATTTTGCCCGAGGGATTCGAATTAGCGCCGCCCGACCGTATTTCTCCTGAGTTGAAAGAAAAGATAGGAAATCTTTCTTTTCAGAGTTATCGTACCGATAAAAAAAATATTCTTGTGATAGGCCCTGTTCCCGGTAAGAAATAT